GTCTTTATTCTTTTTTCAAAAGCTTTTTATAATTTACTAACCCCTAAACCGAAGAATTATTATTATACATATCCTAATAGCGAAGCGAGTTATAGTTCATATTGATTAGCAACAAACAATAGGTTTGTTGATTTCCTATTAAGAATGAAATGGGCCTATTTTTATATTCGGATTATTCCAATGTTTTATTTTATGACTTTTTTTGTCGCACAAAAAAACTTTTTGAGTTTCCGGTAGAAAGAGATTTACCTAATGACAACGCTTTTAAGGCTGCCCAATATCCCTTCCCTTTCCAAATATTTTTACGAATACGCTTTTTTGATATAGAAGTACGTTTTTTTGGAACTGCCATTTAAAAATTAAGAGGTTACTCGTTGTTATAGTTGGATGTGAAAGACATCTATTGGTCAAAACGAATATATTCATTATCTAGTTATTTTATTATTTTATAGAGAATAATTAGATAATATAATATATATTACCTAGAGAAAACAAAAAAACATATATATATATAGATAAAAAATATGCGAAAATCGTACAAAATCTTACTATAAAAATATAATTAAATTTTTTTTTCTACATAAAATAGACCGAAGGATTTAAGAACCCTTTAAGAACCCATTGCCTAATGAAAAGCCTAATGAAAACTTTAAATTTTTCTATTAATTGGTCAAACTTGAGTAAAGAATACTTCGAAATTCCATTTTAAAATTCGAATCAAACTAGTAATTAAATAAATGAATCTGTTAAAAGATACACGTTTTGTTAAAAAAAATCTTCGTTATTTTTTTATTAAATTTGATTTTATTTTACCCCCTTTTGATAATTACCCCCCTTTTTTATAAATATAAAAATAAATCTTATAGAAAATATAAAATGTTAGATATTATAGTGTTTCCTATAAATGTTTTTTTATTGAAACGTAAACTAATCAATCAGTTTCATACTGAAACTAGTTAATGATTTGGAACAAACTGACTAAAAAGCGAGATTTGTACAAAAATTGTACCTTTGTTAATCCTATGATTCATATCGATTCATATCAGATTTCTTTTTAGTGTAATTTTTTATCATTACTTTATGAATATAAAGTGATTTAATAATAATGAAATTTTAAGAAAAATCTTAGTTAATAACTAAATTCGCTTTTTATGAGCAAGTAGGTCATATCATTTGCCCAATTGTAACTTCTTTATTTTAATATTTAATTTGGAAAGACCCAGATAATATATAAAATTCGAAAAATATCTTTAAGTTAGTACATCTCTTTATTTTTTTATTGACCCCTTTTGTTTTGAATTTTGTTTTGAAATTGAAAGGGGGTAGGATCCAGTAAATCGGAAACAATCAATTAAGAATAAAAAACTTTTTTATGGAACAGACATATCAATATTCGTGGATAATACCTTTCCTTCCACTTCCAGTTCCTATGTTAATAGGAGCGGGACTTCTTCTTTTTCCGTCGGCAACAAAAAGTCTTCGCCGTATGTGGGCTTTTCAAAGTGTTTTTTTGTTAAGTATAGTCATGATTTTTTCGATCAATCTGTTTATTCAGCAAATAAATGGCAGTTCTATCTATCAATATGTATGGTCTTGGATCATTAATAATGATTTTTCTTTAGAATTCGGTTACTTGATCGACCCGCTTACTTCTATTATGTCAATATTAATCACTACTATTGGAATTATGGTTCTTATCTATAGTGATAATTATATGTCGTATGATCAAGGATATTTGAGATTTTTTGCTTATATGAGTTTTTTCAGTACTTCTATGTTAGGATTAGTTACTAGTTCTAATTTGATACAAATTTATATTTTTTGGGAATTGGTAGGAATGTGTTCATATCTATTAATAGGGTTTTGGTTCACACGGCCTGTTGCTGCAAATGCTTGCCAAAAGGCATTTGTAACTAATCGTGTTGGGGATTTTGGTTTATTATTAGGAATTTTAGGTTTTTATTGGATAACAGGGAGTTTCGAATTTCGAGATTTATTCAAAATATTCAATAACTTGATTTCTAATAATCATAATGAAGTAAATTTTTTATTTGTTACTTTCTGTGCCGTTCTATTATTTTCCGGTGCGGTTGCTAAATCTGCACAATTTCCCCTTCATGTATGGTTACCGGATGCCATGGAGGGGCCTACTCCTATTTCGGCTCTTATACATGCTGCTACTATGGTAGCTGCGGGCATTTTTCTTGTAGCTCGGCTTATTCCTCTTTTCATAGTCATCCCTCACATAATGAATTTCATCTCTTTGGTAGGAGTAATAACAATATTATTCGGGGCTACTTTTGCCCTTGCTCAAAAAGACATTAAGAGAGGTTTAGCCTATTCCACAATGTCTCAATTGGGTTATATGATGTTAGCTCTAGGTATGGGGTCGTATCGAAGTGCTTTATTTCATTTGATTACTCATGCTTATTCGAAAGCATTATTATTTTTAGGATCCGGATCCGTTATTCATTCAATGGAAACTCTTGTTGGATATTCT